CAACGAGATAGTGCTTTTTCAACTCGCTCAAAATGGAATCTCTTCCAAACATATCTGCCATGGGCCTTTACTTCCCAAGGGTACAGATATCTAAAGCCTCTATTTTTACAAATTTGTTCAGACCTATTGTGGAGACTAAAGAGCAAAAACAAGTTTGTATCCATTTTTATGGATAGTGTATCCATTTTGATTGATATTATTAGTGATATTAGTGAGGTAGCAGTTACAAAAGGGCGAATTAAACAGATTCAATTTTGTCTTACAAAATGGAAGAGGCAATATACTCTGATAAGGAAGATTCAGAGGAAGATAAGTAAGATTCAGAGGAAGATAAGTACGATTCAGAGGAAGTGTTTTCATAAGTTTGTTCTGTCCTATGGCCTGATTCCTCCAAAAAATAAGCTACCATTGAGATCGACACAGCTGAGATCGGAAAATCTTCGGGAGTTCCTCTCTGCAATCTTTTTCCTTCTTCTTGTGGCTGGAAGTCTCGTTGTGGTACATCTTTACGTTGTTTTCTCGATCGCTAGTGAGTTACAGACAGAGTTCAAAACGGTCAAATCTTTGATAATGGAATCATCTATGCTTGAGATTGAGGTGGGAAAACTTCTGGATAGGTATCCTCTATCTGAATCGAATTCTTTCGGGTTGTTCAGGTTAACTAATCTCTTTCTAGGTGCTCTGCAAAAGCTGTTCTTGCGTAATGCTGATGGAATACGCTTTAATAAGAAGAAAAATTGGAAGAAAAAGCTCGTCGAGATCATCGATCTCATAAGTATGCCCTTCGATCCACTCGCTTTTTTGATAAATACGAGATATCTAAGTCATACAAGTAAAGAGATCTATTCAGTGCTAAGAAAAAGGAGCGGGTATTGGATTGATGAAACGATAGAAGACTGGGCCGCAAACAGTGATTGGGTTGAGGATGAAGAAAGAGAAGTCTTGATTCAGTTCTCCACCTTAACGCCAGAAAAAAGGATTGATCGAATTTTATGGAGTCTGACTCAGAGTGATCATTTCTCAAAGAATGACTTTGATTCTCCACTGATGGAACAACCGGGAGAAATTTACTTAGGAAACTTAATTGACCTTCATAACAAGGATCTACTAAATTATGAGTTCGATACATCCTCTTTAGCAGAAAGACGGCTATTCCTTGCTCATTATCAGACAATCACTTATGCACAAACCCCGTCTGGGGCTAATAGTGTTCATGTCCCATCTGATCTACAACCCTTTTCGCTCCGCTTAGCTGTAACCCCCTCTCGGGGTATTTTAGTGATAGGTTCTATAGGAATTGGACGATCCTATTTGGTCAAATACCTAACGAAAAACTCCTATCTTCCTTTCATTACGATATTTCTGGACAAGTTCCGGGATACAGTTTTTCGTTTTGCTGATGATGATGATGACAGTGATGCCAGTGATGATGAGATCGAGATTTTTATTGATGCTCGTGACCCTATTGAGGCTATTAATCAAGATATTCATGTTTTTGACGATATGGATATTGATTTTGATCCTAGTATCTATAGTTTTGAGGAGAGAGATGCTCATGACGATAAGATTAATATGGAGCTGGAACAGCTAACTAGGATGGATGCGCTAACTGAGGAGATGGACACGGTGTGGCGCGTAGCCCAATTTTATATCAGCCTTCAAATCGAATTAACAAAAGCAATCTCTCCTTGCATAATATGGATTCCAAACATTCATGAGCTGCATTTTAGGGATTCGGGTTCCTTCTCCCTCGAGCTATTAGTGAACCTTCTCTCCTGGGATTGTGAAAGATCTTCCACTGGAAATAGTCTTGTTATTGCTTCGACCCATTTTCCCCAATTCGTGGATCCCTCTCTAATAGCTCCGCATAGATTAGATACGTGCATTAAGGTACGAAGGCCTCTTATTCCACAACAACGAAAGCACTTTTTCACTCTTTCATATACTAGGGGATTTCGCTTGGAAAAAAAAGCGTTCCAGGCTAATGGATTCGCGGCCATAACCATGGGTTCCAATGCACAAGATCTTATAGCACTTACCAATGAGGCCCTATCGATTAGTATTTCACATGGGAAATCAATTATAGACGAAAATACAATTAGATTCGCTCGTCATAGACAAACTTGGGATTTGCGAGCCCATGTAATACCGGTTCAGAATTCTCGGCTCCTTTTCTATCAGATAGGAAGGGCTGTCGCACAAAATTTACTTCTAAATAATTGCCCCATAGATCCGATATCTATCTATTTGCAGAAGACATTCTGTAACGAAGGGGATTTTTATTTGTACAGCTCGTACGTCGAACTTGGAATGAGCACGAAGAAATTAACGATACTTCTTTATCTTTTGAATTGTTCTGCCGGATCGGTCGCTCAAGATCTTTGGTCTCCACCCGAACCAGAGGAAAACAATAGGATCGCTTATGGTAGACTCGTTGAGAATGATTTTGATCTAGTTCATGGCCTATTAGAAATAGAAGGCATTCTAGAGGGATTCTCAC